GTCTCTCTTGATCCCATTGAATTTCATTCGGAGGAGGAACCTTATAAAGAGCGCATTGATTCTTATCAAAGAAAGACAGGATTAACTGAGGCTGTTCAAACAGGCACAGGTCAACTAAACGGTATTCCTATAGCAATTGGGGTTATGGATTTTCAGTTTATGGGGGGTAGTATGGGATCCGTAGTAGGCGAGAAAATCACCCGGTTGGTCGAGTATGCTACCAATAAATTTCTACCTCTTATTCTAGTATGTGCTTCCGGAGGCGCACGGATGCAAGAAGGAAGTTTGAGTTTGATGCAAATGGCTAAAATATCTTCGGCTTTATATGATTATCAATCAAATAAAAAGTTATTCTATATATCAATCCTTACATCTCCTACTACTGGTGGGGTGACGGCTAGTTTTGGTATGTTGGGGGATATCATTATTGCTGAACCCAATGCCTACATTGCATTTGCGGGTAAACGGGTAATTGAACAAACATTGAATAAGACAGTACCTGAAGGTTCACAAGCGGCTGAATATTTATTCCATAAGGGCTTATTCGATACAATCGTACCACGTAATCTTTTAAAAGGCGTTCTGAATGAGTTATTTCAGCTCCACGCTTTCTTTCCTTCGAATAAAAATGGAATCAAGTAGACCTTTAAGGTCAATTATTTTTTTGTGGCGAATAAGCTGTTAGTTTATCAGACATATATTCCATGTAGAAAAATTAAATTAATAAGTACATTTTTTGAGTTCTACATTCCTTGCACTTATTATATATTCATTTATAGTATAATTATATACGACTTAAAATTAATAACGAATTTTAAAATCTATTTTAAAATATAAAATATTAAGAATAACAGGTACAAATATTAAACCGAGGTACCCATTCTATGACAACTCTCAACTTACCATCTATTTTTGTGCCTTTAGTGGGCCTAGTATTTCCGGCAATTGCAATGGCTTCTTTATCTCTTCATGTTCAAAGAAACAAGATTTTTTAAATCCGATGCGACCCAATCTCAGCCATTTTTTTTCAAGACTTAGATTAGACATGGATCATAAAATGGATATCCATTTAGTAGACTATCGTATAAGATGTGCCTTCTTCCGAACACGAATTAAATGTAACTGAAAGAGCTATTATGCATGTGGAAATATGTTATATGTTTAAAATAATTAAATTATAGCTATTTAAAAATAGATCAGGATCCGCAGATCTCTGAAATGTAAAGTCAATGAAATGCATGTCACTATCTCTATCTATAGGAGATCATATAAAGGGGATACTAGTATTTTACATCTAGCCAATTCGATGAATTATGCCTAAAGGTTCCCATCAGAATAGTGCTAGTTGATGAGAGTTACTTCGGAAAAAGAATAAAGTCAAATTTTTGGGGGGTTATTCTCTCAATTTCAATAAAATGCAACCGGATCTAGTATGAGTTGGCGATCAGAACATATATGGATAGAACTTATAACGGGGTCTCGAAAAATAAGTAATTTCTGCTGGGCCTTTATCCTTTTTTTAGGTTCATTAGGATTCTTGTTGGTTGGAACGTCCAGTTATCTTGGTAGGAATTTGATATCTTTATTTCCGTCTCAGCAAATCATTTTTTTTCCACAAGGGCTCGTCATGTCTTTCTATGGCATCGCAGGTCTCTTTATTAGTTCCTATTTGTGGTGCACAATCTCCTGGAATGTAGGTAGTGGTTATGATCAATTCGATAGAAAGGAAGGAATTGTGTGTATTTTTCGTTGGGGATTTCCTGGAAAAAATCGTCGCATCTTCCTTCGCTTCTTTATGAAAGATGTTCAGTCCGTCAGAATAGAAGTTAAAGAGGGTATTTATGCCCGGCGTGTCCTTTATATGGACATCCGAGGCCAGGGAGCTATTCCCTTGACTCGTACTGATGAGAATTTGACTCCACGCGAAATTGAACAAAAAGCTGCGGAATTAGCCTATTTCTTGCGTGTACCGATTGAAGTATTTTAAAATGAACTGAAAATTATTTCTCATCAGGAGGTAAAAAATAAAAAAATAATAGAGGCATCTCCTATATCAAAATATTCCATTTCGGGATTAGGTCCAATTTTTTTATATTTTGATAAATAAGGGAGTTAGCTCGTCTCGAAATACAGCATTACTTGAAAGGGCCTATTTGGGACATTCATCGAAAGGACACAATACAATTGCTGCGAATTTTCTCAATTGAGATATCAGTAAAAAAAATAAGATTTTTTATTATTTCTTCATTCTAATTTGAGACGGACTCTTATTCTATTTGGATATTCTTTATATATTCAAGGACTAACCATAACCAATACATCACAAATAAAAAACAGTGAATAGATTCAAAGGAAAGATACCTTGTAATAGAACTCATTGCTTGATAGAAATATTGGATCGCATAGAGTTTACAAACGAGGTGGGTTCATTAAGAATTCACAGATGAAAAAAATGGAAAAAAAGAAAGCATTCATTCCCCTTCTATATCTTGCATCTATA